TCTTATTTATCACCTGTGCCTACAATTTAGGCGGAATACCCTCGCCTATTTTCACTAAGAAACTGAAGGAAAACTCAAAAAAAAAAAAAGAAATGGGGGAAAGTGAGGAAGAAACAGATGTAGAAATAGAAACCACTTCCGATTCCGAAGAGATCCAAGTGGATGAAGAGGAAAAAACAAAGGAGAAATTTGAAAAACCTATTGTGACTCTTCTTTTCGATTATAAACGATGGAATCGTCCATTGCGATATATAACAACCAATCAACCTGCAAATGCTGTAAGAAACGAAAACGAAATGGCACAATATTTTTTTGCTACATGCCTAAGTGACGGAAAACAAAGAATCTCTTTTACATATCCACCCAGTTTGTCAACTTTTTTTGAAATGATACAAAAAAGGTGGTTTTTAGACACGACAGAAACAAGATCCTCGGAAGAACTATATAATCGTTGGGTTTCTACCAACGAACAAAAAAGAAAGAGCCTAAGCAACGAATTTATCAAGCGAATTGAAGCTCTAGACAAGGGTTCTCTTGATGATGTACTTGAAAAAAGGACTAGATTGTACAATGATGGGACTGAGCAAAACTGCTTACCAAAAGTGTATGATCCTTTTTTGAGCGGACCCCACCGTGGAACAATTAGAAATTTCGATTTGGACTCAAGCATCAACAATCCTTTAAACAACCCGATAGAAGATTCCCTAACAAGCATGTGGAATAAGCTTAAGCTTCAAGATATCCTTCCTAATGATTTCCGAGAATTTGAAGATCAAGAAGACAAAAGGAAAGAAGATCAAGAAAACAAAAAAAGTGAAGATCAACAACAAAAAGAATATCAATATCAAAGTGCATTAAGTGCATTTGAAGACGAAGATAAAGAATATCAAAGTGCATTTGAAGATGAAGATCGAGAAATTCGAAGTGAATTTGCAGGGGAACCAAGGCCTAATACGGCTTTGAATTTAAACGAAAATGATGAAATTGAAAACCTTGAAATTGCAATCGAAAACTTTGAAATCGAAAAAAAGGTTCCTCGATGGTCATACAAATTGAACGTGGATTGGGGGGATTTGGAAAACGAGCCAAAAGACAATGAAGAAGAGGAAAATCAGGCTTATGATATTTGTTCACCAGAAGTAAGACGCGTAGTCATTTATACTGAGAAAGAGACTGAGAACGAGACTGAGAACGAGACTGAGAAAGAGACGGAGACTGGTGCGAATGCTAGGACTATCGAAAAAAATACTAAGACTACTACTGACGAAGATAAGACAGATAAAACTGCCGAGAATGCTCGGACTATCGAAAATCCTAAGACTACTACTGACGAAGATAAGACAGATAAGACTGCCGAGAATATTAAGACTACTACTGACGAAGATAAGACAGATAAAACTGCCGAGAATGCTCGGACTATTGAAAATCCTAAGAATACTATTAAGGATAAGGAAGATAAGAAGGAGGAGGAGGAACCGGAAGAAATTGCTTTGCTTTCCTATCTAGAAGAACCAGATTTTGATCGCGATTTAATTAAAGGATCCATGCGAGCTCAACGACAACGAAGACAGAGATTACCTTTTAGTAAAACTGAGATTTGTCTGATTATATTAGGAATGGCTATCTCTTGTTCTACGGAATCAGAGGATGTCAATCAAAATATTGCCTCCTTTTGGCGACAATGTTTCATACTCGGGTTGGGACTTGGCTTCTATTGGCATTGCTCCGCGGAGTAGGCTTATTCTTTTTCTTTCTGTTCTCATCGAAAAATAAAGTAAAAGAAAACGTCACTATAGCTATAGTAAGTAGTAAATTACTAAAAAAAGAAAAATGGATAAATAAAATAAATAAAAGAAAAGATAAGAAGAAATTCGACCGCCCCCCATATATTTTATCCCCTCTCCTACAAAGAAACTTATAACACCAACCCCGTTCGTAATTCCATCAATTACCCCTCTATCAAAAAAAGACATTTGTTCTGCTAACCTTCTTATGCCACTAATAAAGATAGTTTTATAAAAAGCTTCAATATAAGCACAATTATATGACCAATTATAGAGAATATTGATTTTTTGGTCCCAGAAGAGTCTTTTAGGCCCCGTTTTCATAAATAAATTCATTAAGCCAAAATTATGAAAAGATGAATAAACAGGCCTATATAAAAGAGACGCTATAAATATTCCAAAAAAGGCTATACTTACTGAAAAAAATGCATTTGTGACAAATTCATACGAATCCATAGAATTGTTTGAATTTGACTGTAAAAAAGTTATCGTCGGAGCTAACCATTTTGATAATATATCAAAATAGACTTCCTTTTGATCAAAATAGACTTCCTTTTGATCAAAAGGAAGTCCTATGGATCCGATGAAACAAGTAAATAAAACCAATACAATAAGTGGAAATAGCATTGTATTGTCCGATTCCTGGGGATAGATTGAATTTTTTTTATTGGAAAAAAGAGTAATAGTAAAAAGAGGTCGCATCACATTTCTTGCATTCCCATGAATTGGATACCCTTTTTTCAAAAAAAGGGAAACGCTTTCAATATTATTTATTGTTGATAAAAGCAAATTTGCTTTTATCAATTTCAATCCATCTTTACCCCATATAGATAGTGAGTAGAACGAGCTATTTTTTTTGCCGTTAAAATTTTGAAAATAAACGTTTAAATGCCCCTCAAAAGTCAGTAAATACATTCGAAACATATAAAATGCAGTTAAACCCGCCGTGAAAGAAGCTATTATCGCAAAAAGAGGCGAATATCCCCAGCTATCATAAAGAATCTCGTCTTTGGACCAAAAACAAGCAAGAGGTGGAATACCACAAAGAGAAAGTGTACCTAACAAAAAGGAAGTTTTTGTAATTGGTAAATATTTTGTTAAACCCCCCATAAGAGCCATATTCTGGATTTTTTCTGGCGAATATCCAATACAGGTTTCCATTGAATGAATAATGGATCCAGAACCTAAAAATAATAATGCTTTCGAATAGGCATGGGTGATCAAATGAAATAAAGCCACTCGATAAGATCCCATACCTAAAGCTAACATAGTATAACCCAATTGAGATATTGTAGAATAGGCTAAACTTCTCTTAATGTCTCTTTGAGCAAGAGCCAAAGTAGCCCCTAATAGTAATGTTATCATACCTATTAAAGAAATAAAATTCATTACGTAGGGTATAGATATAAAAAGAGGAATAAGTCGAGCTACAAGAAAAATTCCTGCTGCTACCATAGTAGCAGCATGGATAAGAGCTGATATAGGAGTAGGCCCTTCCATGGCATCAGGTAACCATACATGAAGGGGAAATTGTGCCGATTTAGCAACTGCACCAACGAATAATAGGGAGGCAAAGAAAGTAAGAAATAAAGAATTGAACCCATCATTATCAATCAAATTTTTGGTTATTTCGAACAAATTTCGAAAGTCGAAACTACCCGTTATAAAATAAAAACCCAAGATTCCTAATAATAAACCAAAGTCCCCTACGCGATTAGTTACAAAGGCTTTTTGACAAGCACTTGCCGCAATAGGTCGTGTGAACCAAAAACCTATTAATAGAAAGGAACACATTCCAACCAATTCCCAAAAAAAATAAATTTGTATCAAATTAGAACTAGTTACTAATCCCAACATAGAAGCATTAGACAAACTCATATAAGCAAAAAATCTCAAATATCCTTGATCATGAGACATATAATTGTCACTATAAATAAGAACCATTGTCCCAACAGTAGTAATTAATAATAACATAATGGAAGTAAGCGGATCTATCAAATAGCCAAATTCTAAGGAAAAATCATTATGGATAGTCCAGGACCATACATATTGATGAGCAATACTGACGTTTATTTGATAAATAGCCAGATCCGCTGAAAAAATCATAATGATACTGAGTAATAAAACACTAGGAAAAACCCACATACGGCGAAGGCTTTTTGTCGCGGTCGGAAAAAGGAGAAGTCCCACTCCTATAGCGATAGGAACTGGGAGTGGAACAAAAGGTATGATCCATGCATATTGATATGTATGTTCCATAAAAAAAGAAAACTTTTTGTATTTTTTTTTTTTTTATTATTTAATTGTTTCCGATTCACCAGTTCTTATCTCTTGGGGAAAAAGCAAAAAAGAATTGAATATTGAATAAAGAAAATGACGATTTAAATTAAATAGAAATCAAATCGCATATACATATAACTGAAAAAAAAAAGAAAACAAATAAATTATGAAAAATATTATTTATTATCAAGTCAAGTATCACTCAACCAATTAATATAACAACTAACTCATTGACTCGTTCTAATTTGAAAATGGAAATTTTGATAATTTTTACATTACAATAGCGTTTTTTATTTTTCAAGCAGGTAGGTTTCATGAAACTTTTTGATCTATTTTTTGTTAATTTAATATAACACGACGAAACTATCTGGAGATACTCAATCAAATCCCTTTTATTATTAAATTAATAAGAATAAGCAATTAAATTGCTATATCTATAGCAGCAAGAAATGGAGATCGTCGAAATAAATCTTAATGCGAAGAGAAGATAAGATATATTAAATAGTAACAAATAAAAATGATAAAAATAATTCTTTACTTTTGATCTTGTATGTACGGATATTTTATCTAATACAGTAAAAAATCTCTATTTTGATCAATAGAAGTCTTACCCAGTTAACTATAATATAGTAAATAACCTCTTTATTTTTTTCTGTTTTCATTTTTAATGATGGTTCCAAAAAAACGTATTCGTCAAAATATTTGTAAATTCAAAAAGGTGCTGGGCGACAGTAAAAGAATTTGCTTTTGCAAGATATCTTTTTTCCGGGAATTTTCAATTTTTTTTTTGTGCAACTAATCGAAAAAAGTAATGTAGTAAAGCATTGAACTATTCTAAATTGAATGCCGACGAATCGCTCAATTTGCTAATTTCATTTAGTAAATTAGTAAAATAATAGGAAGTATTCCCATCAATTTATATTATCTTTCTTTATTTATTGGGGTAAATGGCTACTCAGGATTCTGTATATATTTTTTATATTAATTATATACATAAAATATATATATTCTATAATCTATTTACCGAATATTGCAATAACCAAAATAAATGATTATTTTTACTTAATACTTAAGTAAAATTGAGTTCAAGGTATAAGTATAACATTTTTATCTTTCGTTTTTTTTTTTTTTGTAAGTTTTTGTGGGATAGGGATTAGAATCTTTCCCATCTATTCACTTTTTCAAATGAAAATAATACAAAAACTAAAAAAAGTCTTCTTTTTTTAGTTTTAGGAAGGTTTTCATTTTTCATTTGAATTTTTAATATAGAATATATCTCGCATAAAGATAGAGAAAAAATTCTCAAAAAATAAGAATTGGGTCACGATCTAGTTAAGACGGGTAAATTCTCGAAGAGCTTCCCTTTTAACTAGATAAAAAAAGCATTGGATTATGAAAACTAACTAGATAAAAAAAGCATTGGATTATGAAAACTTACACTATTTCACAACTAAAGATTCTTTTTTCTTTTTCTTTTATTGAATATGTTCAAATAGTTATTATTTTTTTATTATTATAGTAAGTCTTTATTCATTTTTTTTTCTAAAGCTAAGGGATACTAATTCAATCCTGCCATCTCAACGATTGAATATTGAATATAGATGGGCTATTATGATTTCGAGCACGCCGCTATGGTGAAATTGGTAGACACGCTGCTCTTAGGAAGCAGTGCTAGAGCATCTCGGTTCGAGTCCGAGTGGCGGCATCTTCAAAAAGAACTAAAATAGATCCTATTCTATAATGAATTGAATTCTTGAATTCCATATTTACTTTTAGGATTTTTATGATATTTTTGACTTTAGAACATATATTAACTCACGTCTCTTTTTCGATTGTTTCAATTGTAACTACTATTTATTTGATGACCTTATTAGTCCACGAAATTGTTGGACTATATGATTCGTCAGAAAAAGGGATGAAAGCTTCTTTTTTGTGTATAACAGGATTTTTAGTGATTCGGTGGATTTATTCAGGTCATTTCCCCTTAAGTGATTTATATGAATCATTAATGTTCCTTTCGTGGAGTTTTTCCATGATTCATTTAGTTCCCTATTTTAGGAACCATAAAAATCATTTAAGTACAATAACCACGCCAAGTGCTATTTTTACCCAAGGGTTTGCTACTTCAGGTCTTTTAACTGAAATTCATCAATCCACAAAATTAGTACCCGCTCTCCAATCTCAGTGGTTAATGATGCACGTAAGTATGATGGTATTGAGCTACGCAGCTCTTCTATGCGGATCTTTATTATCAATGGCCCTTCTAGTAATTACATTTCGAAAAAACCTAGAGATTCTTGGTAAAATTCATTATTTATTAACGGGGCCATTTTATTCTGGCGAGACAAAATACATGAATGAAATAAGCAATGTTGTGCGAAATCCTTTTTTTATTTCGTTTAGAAATTATCATAGGTATCAATTCATTCATCAATTGGATTTTTGGGGTTGTCGTATCATTAGTCTAGGTTTTCTCTTTTTAACCATCGGTATCCTTTCCGGAGCAGTGTGGGCTAATGAAGCGTGGGGGTCATATTGGAATTGGGATCCCAAGGAAACTTGGGCATTTATTACTTGGGCTATATTTGGGATTTATTTACATACTCGAACAAATCAGAATTTGCAAGGCATAAACTCTGCAATTGTGGCTTCTACGGGATTTCTTATAATTTGGATATGCTATTTCGGGATAAATCTATTAGGAATAGGACTACATAGTTATGGTTCATTCACATTAACTTCTAATTGAAGAAGGATCCTTAGAAATCGAATACAGGGACAGGGGGATAGCGTATATAACAAAAGTTTGTAAGAGTTTTTGTTTGAGAACCATAAAGTTTTTTACGGTTCTCAAACAAAAACTCCAAACGTATCTAATTCAATCAAGTTTTTTTTACTTGATAGATATCTTATTATATTATTCTTTTTTTGATAAAAACAAAGTATCTATAAAAAAAAATAATTAGATAAAATAATTTCTACCTTGTCAACTGATAGGGAAAAAACGAAATCTGGATAAATACCAATACCAATTATTGGTAAAAGTATACAAATCGAAACAAAAAGTTCTCGCGGTCCGGAATCAAAAAAATGAGAGTTTGGGGCATGAAATTGTTTGTATCCATAGAAAATCTGACGTAACATAGATAATGAATAGATAGGAGTTAATATCAGTCCAATTGCCGTTAGAAATGTAATGGGTATTTTTGACATGAAAAAATATTTTTGGCTAGTTATTATTCCAAAAAATACTACCAATTCCGCAAAAAAACCGCTCATTCCTGGCAATGCAAGAGAAGCCATTGAGAAACTACTAAATAATGTAAATATTTTTGGCATTGGGATAGCTATTCCTCCCATTTTGTCGAGAGAAACAAGACGTATTCTATCATAACTCGTTCCTGCCAAGAAAAAAAGCGCAGCGCCAATAAATCCATGAGAGATCATTTGTAAAATAGCCCCATTGAGTCCCGCATCTGTTATGGAACTAATTCCTATAATTGTGAAACCCATATGAGATACGGAAGAATAAGCAATTCTCTTTTTTAAATTATGTTGACCAGGAGATGTTGAAGCTGCATAGATTATTTGAATTGTCCCTATTATCATCAACCCGGGAGAAAATAGAGAATGAGCGTGGGGTAATAATTCCATATTGATACGAACTAATCCATATGCTCCCATTTTTAATAAGATTCCGGCTAAAAGCATACATGTACTATAATGTGCTTCTCCGTGGGTATCCGGTAACCATGTATGTAGGGGTATGATTGGAAGTTTTACAGCATAAGCAATAAAAAATCCAAGATATAATAGTATTTCCAATACTACAGGATATGATTGATTAGCTAATGTTTCAAACTGTAATGCCGGTTCATTAGAAGCATATAAACTCATACCCAGAACTCCGATTAAGAGAAAAATAGAACCCCCCGCAGTATACAAAATAAACTTTGTAGCTGAGTACAAACGTTTCTTCCCGCCCCACATAGAAAGAAGTAGGTAGACAGGAATTAATTCCAACTCCCACATAATGAAAAAAAGTAAAAGATCTCGAGAGGAAAATGATCCTATTTGACCGCTATACATTGCTAACATTAGGAAATGGAACAATCGTGAATCTCGAGTAACCGGCCAAGCCGCTAAAGTAGCTAGAGTGGTAATAAATCCCGTCAGTAAAATGGGTCCTATGGAAAGTCCATCGATTCCGAGTCTCCAGTGAAAATCAAAAATATTTATCCATTTATAATCCTCTTCCAATTGGATTAATGGATCGTCCAATTGAAAATGATAACAGAATGCATAGGTGGTTAGAAGGAGTTCTAATATACAAATACAAATAGTATACCACCTAATTACCTTATTTCCTCTATGAGGGAAAAAGAAAATGAGAGAGCCCGCGAATATCGGCAAAACAACAATTATTGTTAACCAAGGAAAAGAATTCGTGGTAAAGACAAGATACACTTTGGACAGAAAAACCCATACTCGAAAAATACATAATTAGATATATATAATATCGAGTATGGGTTTTTGTCGGTAAAGAAAAATAAAAAGAGTGCAAGTAGAATTTTTTGCAAGGTATCAATAAGCTAGACCCATGCTGCGAGTTGTCTCATGCCATAAATAAACCCGTACACTCAGGAAATCCGTTGGACAGGCGGATTCACACCTTTTACAACCCACGCAGTCTTCTGTTCTTGGAGCAGAAGCAATTTGTTTAGCTTTGCATCCGTCCCAAGGTATCATTTCTAATACATCTGTGGGGCAAGCTCGTACACATTGGGTACACCCTATGCATGTATCATAAATCTTTACTGAATGTGACATTGGATCTATCCATTTTTTGAACATCATAAATTTTCGATCTAGTTCTAGTAAAATAACTTAGTATTAGTAAATGAAATACATTTAAACACCAGATGAATCAACGATTTCCATTTACTAGAATGAGTTTGTAATCAATCTACTTCTGTATCTGCTCATGAGAGAGGACCAAGATACTTCGCCTTCTTAGATTTTCAAAAATAGCGTCTCTTCTTTTCTTTATCTATATGCCTACGATTACTGCTATTTATTTAACAAATTTGATTGATTGATACGAGTTGATTTTCTATTACGATGAATTGACGAAACAATAGCTAATCCAATAGCCGCTTCAGCGGCTGCAATACCTATAACAAAAATAGAGAAAATGTCTCCTTTTAATTGACGACTATCAAAAAAATCAGAAAATGTTATGAAATTCAAATTCACTGCATTCAGTATAAGCTCAAGACACATAAGCGCTCTAATCATATTTCGACTTGTAATCAATCCATAGATACCCATAGATAATAAATAGGCGCTCAAAACAAGTATATGCTCGAGCATCATTGAACTACCCCGCACCAATTCAATCTTGATTCATTTCAATATGAACAATAATGTAACTGAACTGATAGAGTATACCAAGTATGTAATGAAAATATTGGTAATAGACCTAACTAAAACATTTCCATTTTATACATGAACAAGCTAAAAGAAGCATTAAAATAAAAAAGAAAAGAAAGGAAATCCTTAGTTTTTTTTTTATGAGTATTTATTACTGACGAGTTATAGCAATTGCGCCTATCAAGGCAACTAAAAGAATTATAGAAATAAGTTCAAATGGAAGAAAAAAATCCGTTGATAAATGAATCCCAATTTGTTGACCATTATTTATCAAATCCTGTTCTAGAATTTGGTTTGATCTTGTGGTCCAAATAATTCCGTACCATGATGTATCTGAAATAGTAGTAATTAGTGAAAAAAAAAGACTTGTACAAACTAGTGAAGTGATCCCATCCCCCGCAGTCCAAAGGTGGGCATCATTGGAATATTCTGAACGATTCATGAACATCACAGCAAAAACGATTAGGACATTTATGGCTCCCACGTAAATAAGTAGCTGTGCCGCAGCTAGAAAATAGGAATTCGAAAGAATATGGAATAAGGATATACAAACAAGCACCAATCCCAACGAAAAGGCAGAATAAATAGGATTGGTAAGTAATACTACTCCTAGACCACCGACTATAAGACCCAACCCTAAAAATACTAAGAGAAAATCATGTATTGGCGCAGGTAAATCCATTTTTTATTTTATGTAAATATGTAAAATTAAGAGAGAAATTCAGCCGAAATCCTTCATGACCTTATTGACCCGACCGAGAAAAAAGACATTATCCTATTTTTTAATACGTTTCTAGTTTCTAATTGAATGAAATCCTTTTTTTTATAGGGTGTTAGTTGATGTAGATACACTTAGTCATTTTACTTGCATCTGCTTTTTCTATACGAAAAAACGAAAAAATGCAATTTCATTTATAGATTTCGAAAGCCTCATATATTTTAGAATTTTTAACACAAAGCAAGCCCCGATTCTTAACAATCTTAGGATTCTTAGGTTTAGGTATTGATTAAGCAAACTTCGCTTCCTCAAGTTCAATCAAAACCAAATTTGACTAATCTAATTAAGTAATTGTTATTGAATGAACAGAATTACCCACGCTTTTTGTTATTGGAATCGAATTCAGAATTGTTTGAATTGTGTAATCTCCAATTATTGACATTGGTAATCGACCCAAAGCAATTTGATTATAATTTAATTCGTGACGATCATAAGTAGAAAGCTCATATTCTTCAGTCATTGATAAACAGTTTGTTGGACAATACTCGACGCAGTTACCACAAAATATACATATTCCAAAATCAATACTGTAATTAAGCAATCGTTTCTTTCGAATATTCGTTTCCAATTTCCAATCAACAACAGGTAGATCTATAGGGCATACACGAACACATACTTCACAAGCAATACATTTATCAAATTCAAAATGTATTCGACCACGAAAACGCTCCGATGTGATGAATTTTTGATAAGGATAGTGAATAGTTACCGGCAAACGATTCGCATGAGATAGGGTAATCAAAAAACTTTGGCCAATATACCTCGTAGCTCGTACTGTTTGTTGACCATAATTCATGAACCCAGTTACCATAGGGAGCATATCGTGAATATCTCTGAATAAATTTCATGTTTCTTTCTATTGGTTGAGAGAAGTTATGAAGCTATACTATCATATCCTAAAAATCCCATGCCATGCCTTTCCATTATAATGAAAGGAGTTGGAACGAAGTTGTTAATAAAAAATTCCCCAAAGAAATAGGTAAAAGAAATTTCCACCCAAGATTCAATAGTTGGTCCATTCTCAGCCTAGGTAAAGTCCATCTTGTTGTGATAGGAATGAACAGGAACAAAAAAGCTTTAGCTAATGTAATAAAAATACCTATTGTCGTTCCAAAGACTCTACACACTTCATTATTTCCGAAAAGCTCAGGAATGAGTATGTACGGAATAGAAAAATTCCAACCACCCAAGTAAAGAACTGTTACAAATAATGAAGAAACTAGTAGGTTTAGATAGGAAGCAAGGTAAAATAAAGCAAATTTAATACCCGAATATTCGGTTTGATAACCCGCAACTAGTTCTTCCTCTGCTTCCGGTAAATCAAAAGGTAATCTCTCACATTCCGCTAGGGAAGAAATTAGAAAAACCATAAACCCTATAGGTTGACGCCACAGATTCCACCCCCAAAAACCATATTTTGATTGCGCCTCAACTATATCAACTGTACTTGAACTGTTAGATAATTCTAGTCGATGGTAACATCACTCTTCCCGTCGCTATTGCAAAAACGTACATGAAATTTCAACTTCATACGGCTCCTCGATGGCCACAAATAAATATAAGGACCTCTTTGATGGTATCTCACTATGTTTGTTGTTTGTAGAGTAGGTCGAGTAACGATACATCGTAAAGTCCAAAATTAGACCAATGCAATCCTGTCTGCTATAAAAAAGTGCTTATGAATTGATCTTATCCTTTAGAATATAGAATAGAATTTCAACTTTATTTAGTAAAAACTTCATCCTTAAATAAACTACTTATGACTATTTGTATTCATACCCCTTTCCATTACGAAAAAAAAAAAAAAGACACTCTATTAGTTATATTAGTTATTAGTTCATGAATTGTGATAAGAGTTATATGTGTATTAATTATTAATATGGATAAAGAAATAAAGAATAAGAGTTCCGTTTTTTTTCTTTCGTTCCTCTTCTTCTTTCTCATAAAAAATAAAAAAAGAATCTAAAAGAAAATAAAGGATTACTTCGTTCCTGATAGGAATTTCTTGAATCAGTGGATAGGAGCATACTCTGGATCGGGATCATGGGGAAGTACTACTTGATCGTTTCTACTAACTTAAAGCCCCTATTAGGATTCCTTTTATACGGAAATATCCGTCCCTCGGGATACTCTATATTACTAATCTTTTGTGTACCTTAGTATTCCTAACCGTCCACTAATTTTTGCCCAACCCCCCCATAGTATAGTACATAGTATAGTAATACAAAGATATAGTAAAAAGTAAAAACTCCCTATAGGTTGATCTTTTGTATCCGCTTCAAAACCCTGATGACTAATCCACCAATCTTTGGGAAACAGTTTCTAGTTTCTACTGCTTATCTTTACTTTCACTTAACTCTTGTACCTAGGGAATGAGACTCAATTTTTTACTGCCAATTTTTAAGCTGTTTTGTTTCACTCATATAACTATCTGTATTTAATTTAGTTCATCGCCCCGACTGATGAATATCCTAACGAATCGCACGTAGAGAGATTGATAATACACATGGAGTTAATGGTATTTCATAACTAATTGATTGAGCAGCGGCTCGTAGACCACCTAAAAAGGAATATTTATTATTTGATCCATACCCTGACATTAGAAGTCCAATAGGAGCAATACTTGAAATTGCAATCCATAAAAAAACACCTATACTCAGATCGGCTAGAACAAGGCGATAGCCAAAAGGAATTACGGAATAACTTAATAAGATTGATATGACCGCGATAGACGGCCCAAGACTGAATAAAAGAATATCCCCTCTAGAGGGGAGAAGATCCTCTTTGAAAATGAGTTTGGTCCCATCTGCTAAAGCTTGAAGAATTCCGAAAGGACCGGCATACTCGGGTCCAATACGTTGTTGTATTCCTGCAGATATTTGTCGTTCTAACCACACAATTACTAGCACCCCTATGACGATTCCCGATAAAGGAGTAAAAATAGGAACAAGCAAGCATATGAGTCCGTAAAACTCTTTTAATGATTCCGATCTGGAAAAGGAATTGATAGCTTGTTGTACTTTTGTCGTATCCATTATCATTTCAACGGTCAACTTCTCCCATAATGATATCTATACTACCTAGTATTGTCATAATATCAGCCAATTTCATTCTTTTAACTAGCTGAGGAAGAATTTGCAAATTGATAAAACCTGGTGGACGAATTTTCCATCTCCAGGGAAAAACACTCTGATCCCCTATTAGAAAAATTCCCAACTCCCCTTTAGGGGCTTCTACTCTCACATAAAGTTCTTGTTTTGACAATTCAAAAGTGGGCGAAGGTTTTTTACTAATAAATCGATAATCAAAATCATTCAATTCGAAATCCCTTGCACTATCAAAGCGGCGTACTTCTAAATTTTCATAAGGACCCCCCGGGATTTGTTCCAGAGCTTGTTGAATAATTTTGATAGATTCTTTCATTTCACTGATTCGGACTAAATAACGCGCTAAAGAATCGCCTTCTTTTTGCCATTGCACTTCCCAATCAAATTCGTCATAAGACTCATAATGATCAACTTTACGAAGATCCCATGGCATTCCGGAAGCTCGTAGCATGGGTCCGGATAAGCCCCAATTTATTGCTTCCTCTCCGCTAATAAAGCCCACCCCTTCAACTCTTTCCAAAAAAATAGGATTCCGTGCAATAAGTTTTTGATATTCAGTAACCCCTGTTACAAAATAATCACAGAAATCTAAACATTTATCTATCCATCCATGAGGTAGATCAGCAGCTACTCCCCCAATACGGAAATAATTATGCATCATTCGCATACCCGTGGCAGCTTCGAATAGATCATATATAAGTTCTCTCTCTCTGAAAATATAGAAAAAAGGAGTCTGCGCACCGATATCCGCCATAAAAGGGCCAAGCCATAACAAATGAGAAGCTATGCGACTCAGTTCCAGCATAATGACTCTAATATAGCTGGCTCTTTTAGGTACTTGAATATTTCCTAATTGTTCTGGTGCATTTACTGTTATTGCTTCTGTAAACATAGTAGCTAAATAATCCCAACGTGTTACATAAGGCAGATATTGTATAATTGTTCGATTTTCTGCAATTTTTTCCATTCCTCTGTGTAAATAACCCAATACAGGTTCACAGTCAATAACAGCCTCACCATCTAGAGTAACGATGAGTCGAAGAACACCATGCATTGATGGGTGTTGAGGACCCATATTGACTATCATGAGATCTTTTCTTGTAGTTGGTACAGTCATATATTTTTTCTCCGATTCCTTATTCCGTGAATTGCTGCAAACGAATTTCAAAATTCATTGGGGTGGGTTTTTATCTCTCGAATATCGAATTTACTAATTAATTCTTTATAACGTACTCTATTTTTCTTTGACAAATAAGATAGTAGCCGTTGACGTTTTCCTAGAATTTGACGTAAACCTCTCTGAGATAAATAATCTTTTCTGTGCAATTCTAAATGTGAAGTAAGTCTCCTTATCTTATTGGTGAAACTGAATATTTGAAATTCAACAGACCCCTTTTTTTCTTCTTGCGAAATAGAAATAACTGAGATAAATGAATTTTTTACCATAAAAAGAATTCTTCTCACTCCCGCTTTTTTTTTTTACAAATTGACAAATCTGGGTTTTACCGATCACTAATAATAATACATTTGCGTTTGTTATACACCAAAAGTTCATTTGAATTTTTTTAGATACTTGCTTTTTTTATCAAATTCGATTACTCAATCCACTTTTCCTTTTTTCGGATATGAATACAAAAACGGGTATGGCTGATCGACTTTGCACTCAAAAAAGAGAAGCAGTTGGACTTAAGATTAAGAAGAGCCTGCCGATTCTTAATTCATTTCGGATAGGATAATGTCGTTAAATCAGTATTATTTATGTACCAGAATCTAATATAACATAACACTTTTGTCTATCTCCTTGCCTTCATATACCATATAAGATATGGCATGTGATTCATAAAAAATGGACCATCAAGTAATTCTCAATTGTGGATACATACGGATTCTTGACATACTGAAACAACTACCATTATTGGTATCAAACCAATAGCGATTCATACAAGCTAAATCTTCTAATCGATAATTGGGCCAAAGAAATAATTTAAACTTCATAAATTTCTTTGCATTTATATCAAAACTTTTACCTTTATCCAAAACTTGAAGACAGTTACTTGTACTTGCTTTGTTACCCTTACAAAATGCTAGATCTCTATCCACAACATTTCCATCTCCTGAATTTAAACAAAGTCGAATTCTTAACTCTCTACGACGTCTAGGAGATAAAATATTTTCAATAACAAGTAAATCATTATGATTTTTTTCTCTATTCCCGAGCAACTTTTTGTGTCGAGGAATGGGTTTATAAAAACCCTTCTTATCAACATCAACATTTCTTTTTTCTTGGCTTTTTTGATAACTTTTCATTTTTTGCTTATTTTTAAGTACATGTAAAACCGTTATTGTTTGATACATAATAGATTGCCCATCCCATTTTATTGATAACTTAGCCGGTTCAATAAACAAATATCCCTTTTTTACTAACTCGGCAATAGGTTGAGTATTTGTCAATGGGATTAGCTCTACCCTCAGGTCCTCTCTTTTGATCGAAATTAGAGTAATTTCCGTTGGATTTTGCAGTCTAACCAGTAGAGAAATTACTTTTATATTATCGTATAGTACATTATTCGAATACAAAGGTGAAGGTTCGTCTAATTTTGCTTGAAAAACAGAATTTTTTTTTAGTAAAAGATCTAATTCTGATGTTTTCTTCTTCTTAGGTTGCTTGTCATTTTTGTTAGAATCTTCTTTCAAATCTTTTTGTTGGTTTGAGCCATCTGAGCCAATATTTCCCTGGACTGACTTTTTATTTTCTTCTTTCTTTTTAGTTTCTAATTCAGAATCCTTTTTTTCAATAGCGTTCTCATCTCCATCAAAATTGAAAAGAAGCGAATTTATTGGTATGCTCCATGGTTGAATCTTATATGTATCATAAAGTGACACAAATTCTGGGGGTAAAAACGAGAGTTTCAGAGTGGATGTCTTAGATATCGGATCCATTTTTATTCTTTCTTCATTCATTCCCATCCAGTCAAAAATGTTTTTTGTTCGATTGGCCGCGTTAAGTTGTTTATCAATCGCGAGAGAAAAAGTCTTTTTCTTATCTTTCTTATCTTTCTTATCTTCTTTATCAATTTTTGGATAAATATTACGTTTTTTAATATTTTTAAGAATGTTGACCTCAATATCCAGATCGAGCCAGAACTCTATATCCTCCATTTTTGTTTTAAGAGAAAAATCAAAAATTCTCCAATCAAAATATTTTCTCTCCCGATTTCTATGCCTATCGTAGTCTTCTCTTTTTTTTAGAGAACCAGTACCAACTACATCCTCCGACAGATCATATAATTCAAGAGAATATTTCTTGTTTTTATAATTAAAGAGAAGCTCGTTGCCCTCATTTACTTGTAATGGTGATCTAGAAATATATGAACCCTTCTTATCTTCATAATGAATATATTTATGTGATAAACGATCATATTTGTAATTTTTCAATTTTTTATTTAGTACAGGAGCCTTCGCATAATTCTTGTTTTTTTCGTTCTCATAATGAATTAATTGGTCTTTTTTCTGTTTATAAAAATCCAGATTTTGAGAGTTTTTAGTTTGAACCATAGAACTCTTCTGGATTCTATTTCGCCATTTTTGCGTTTGCGCTACTAGTCGAGACCATTGAGGTTTTGATAAATTGTACTGATAGTGATAACGTCCCCTTAACCAATTTTTCCATTCATTTATTCTCATATTGTGGATTTTCTTATGCCCTGATTTCGAATGAGATATTCCTTGTCTTCTAAAGGAATCTTTTATTTGATCCTTAAGAAAAAGAAGTGTTCCCTGATATTGAAGTACAGATTTCCAGTGATACTTGTTAATAATTTGAGTTTGTGATAATTTGTAAAATACGTATGCCTGTGACAAAGAGGCGAGATCGCAAAAAGAATATTCATTATTATTACTACTATTAGAAATAGAAAGTGATTCTTTTATAGTCGAAATAAAACGCATTTTTTTTTGATTTGGTTCATCATTAGGACTGTATTTAACAAAAGTGTTCTTATTTGATTCAAGAAAAACTTTGACATTGATTCTCATACTATTAATTATATATAAAGGGATCTCTATGTATATCCTTTCAATAAACAATTTTACGAAATAGTGCCATTTGCGTATTAATCGGGTATTCCTTCTTTTGAATATTTGCAAAATCCCTTTCTGCGGCTCTAATTTCTTATCATCATAACTTGGTTTCTTAGAACTCATTTCGATATCTGGAATTCTAATTATTTTTATAGTTTCTGTTGTGATTGTTTTAATTTGATCTTTGATTGCATTTGTACTATCAGCCATATCAGGTATTTTTTTTGATGTTAGGGAATCATTTATCCAATCCATGGATCTAACTTGATCGAGCGATTCAGTAATAGGATTATTACTTACTATATCATTATCATTTTTTCTATTTATACTTAATTCCTCCCACTCAGATACTGGAATTGTCTTTACTTTTCTAAGTTCTTGGATTTTTCTTTTGATAAATCCAATTATTTTGAAAATCCAACGTATTTGTTTTTTTAAAACCTTTCTAAACCTTTTTGTTCTTTGCTTTAAAATTCTTAGAGCTAGAAAACCTTCCTTTTTCACTTTTTTGAGGTTTGTATCAATTTCTTTCCAAATAGGTTTAAAAAAGGAGGGTTTTTCTCGGTAAGGGCCAAAGGGTCCTTCGGCTTCCATTCCGAAAGGTGTTAAAAAACAAAAATTCCCTTTTTTACCTTTTCCTTTCTTTTTCATTGGATCTTTATGATTAGATTCTACTTGAGGTTTGTGCCAAGGTTTTAGATCGAAAGGAAATAGGATCTTTATCTGAATACCATCGTCTAACCAATTTTGGGGGAATTCATTTTCTGATAATGGAATCCCTTCATAAGTACATTTAACATGCATTTCTTTACTCCACGCTTTCCAATCCTCGCGCCACTCGGGACATTGAAATAATAGCATACGGCCAATATTTTTGGCTATTATCAACGAGGGCAGTATTATATATTTTCTAAGAAATGATAGGGTTACTAAAAGCACACCCCTTAGTCGTTGAGCCTCATAAAGTTCGAAAAAGTCTGCCACCTTCTTCTCCTCCACCTCTTCCCTCGGATCTTTTTGCTCTGCTTGCTCTAGCCTTTTTTTCTTTTTTTCTTCTGTATCTTTAGAATGCGAATGAAAAGTTTTGAATTCCACGCATTTACCCACCAAATTTCTGATTCTGAAAAGCAAACTCTGCATTTCGAGGATATCAAAAGAAAAAAAAAAAAACAATTTTCTGTCTTCTTGGCCCAAAAAAAGCGGGGAACGCACATATGGGTGAAACAGTGGAAAAATAGAAATTTTGCGTCGTTGAGCTCGCATGGATCCTTTAATTAAATCGCGATCAAAATCTGGTTCTTCTAGATAGGAAAGCAAAGCAATTTCTTCCGGTTCCTCCTCCTCCTTCTTATCTTCCTTATCCTTAATAGTATTCTTAGGATTTTCAATAGTCCGAGCATTCTCGGCAGTTTTATCTGTCTTATCTTCGTCAGTAGTAGTCTTAATATTCTCGGCAGTCTTATCTGTCTTATCTTCGTCAGTAGTAGTCTTAGGATTTTCGATAGTCCGAGCATTCTCGGCAGTTTTATCTGTCTTATCTTCGTCAGTAGTAGTCTTAGTATTTTTTTCGATAGTCCTAGCATTCGCACCAGTCTCCGTCTCTTTCTCAGTCTCGTTCTCAGTCTCGTTCTCAGTCTCTTTCTCAGTATAAATGACTACGCGTCTTACTTCTGGTGAACAAATATCATAAGCCTGATTTTCCTCTTCTTCATTGTCTTTTGGCTCGTTTTCCAAATCCCCCCAATCCACGTTCAATTTGTATGACCATCGAGGAACCTTTTTTTCGATTTCAAAGTTTTCGATTGCAATTTCAAGGTTTTCAATTTCATCATTTTCGTTTAAATTCAAAGCCGTATTAGGCCTTGGTTCCCCTGCAAATTCACTTCGAATTTCTCGATCTTCATCTTCAAATGCACTTTGATATTCTTTATCTTCGTCTTCAAATGCACTTAATGCACTTTGATATTGATATTCTTTTTGTTGTTGATCTTCACTTTTTTTGTTTTCTTGATCTTCTTTCCTTTTGTCTTCTTGATCTTCAAATTCTCGGAAATCATTAGGAAGGATATCTTGAAGCTTAAGCTTATTCCACATGCTTGTTAGGGAATCTTCTATCGGGTTGTTTAAAGGATTGTTGATGCTTGAGTCCAAATCGAAATTTCTAATTGTTCCACGGTGGGGTCCGCTCAAAAAAGGATCATACACTTTTGGTAAGCAGTTTTGCTCAGTCCCATCATTGTACAATCTAGTCCTTTTTTCAAGTACATCATCAAGAGAACCCTTGTCTAGAGCTTCAATTCGCTTGATAAATTCGTTGCTTAGGCTCTTTCTTTTTTGTTCGTTGGTAGAAACCCAACGATTATATAGTTCTTCCGAGGATCTTGTTTCTGTCGTGTCTAAAAACCACCTTTTTTGTATCATTTCAAAAAAAGTTGACAAACTGGGTGGATATGTAAAAGAGATTCTTTGTTTTCCGTCACTTAGGCATGTAGCAAAAAAATATTGTGCCATTTCGTTTTCGTTTCTTACAGCATTTGC